GATCAAATAGCAATGGATACGACTATTCCAACAGTTAGACCTTTCTTTGATATGGATTCTCTATTCCTAATGGCTGTGGTACGGAAAAGACTGTTAAAGAAAAGAGTAGACAAGGAATGAAAATATCCCTCTCGGTCTATGACACCTAAACGGAATAAAAATCCGGATCAAACCCTTATTTATCTTAACCTTAGGTTAATTTACGAAAGGGAGCAAAATGGGGTCGAACCCTTATTCTTATTAGTCTTTTTTTTATTTTTGTTAGGTTTAAGTCTGACGAGAATAATATTCTACAACTAACAATTCATTTATTTTCAAACCGACCCACTTACTATCTATTATTTGATTGACTAATCCTTTATATTGGAATGCTTGAAGAGTCAAATGGTTTGGCAATTCCTCATTAGGGGATGAATCGAGAGAATTTTGAATTAGAGCTTTAGATTTTTGTTCATCCCTCGCCGCAATAGTATCTCGGGGTTTGCAGCGATAACTTGGTATATCTACTATACGACCATTGACTAAAATATGTCTATGGTTAACTAATTGGCGAGCTCCCGGAATAGTCGGAGCCATACCCAACCGAAAAAGGATGTTATCCAGGCGCATTTCAAGCAATTGTAGTAAAACCTGACCTGTTGACCCCTTTGCCTTTCCGGCGATACGAACGTATTTAAGTAATTGTCGTTCTGTAAGACCATAATGAAAACGCAATTTTTGTTTTTCTTCTAGGCGAATACGATATTGGGATTTTTTCCCGGAACGCGATTGGTTTCTAAGATCACTTCCAGCTCTGGGCCTTTTATTAGTTAGCCCTGGTAAAGCCCCCAGGCGCCGTATTTTTTTGAAACGAGGACCTCGGTAACGCGACATAAAGACTCCTTCTTCTTATTTATATTTAATTATTATTATTAATTCTTATTGATGAAATTTCATCATTCTACAGAATAAATCTAAACTAAAAATGAACTAAATTCTAAATAAAGCCAAATTTACTGAAGTATTATTCTATTAAAGAATAATGAGATGAGTTGGATAAATATCCAGATCTTTATATTCTATATATAGAAAAAGAAAAGGATTCTTTTTATGAGATAGTTGGAAATTCCTATAACATAAAAAAGAAATGGCTTTTGCGAAAAGAGGAAGACACTTTTTTTTTCAATATTCTTTGATTTCAAAGATGCATTATCAATCATGTAAAACATCGAATAAAATAAATAGAGAAAAGCCTACTATCGGAATCGAACCGATGACCATCGCATTACAAATGCGATGCTCTAACCTCTGAGCTAAGCAGGCTCACATAACATAAATTTGACATACATAAGAATTCAATAAACTCTTAGAATTTTGCTATTAACTATTTCATTTTAATTCTTGGCTATTCATATTCGCTATTATGATTTAGCTATTATGATTATGAATATATTAATTAATAATTTAAAGATTAAAGTTAAAGAATAGAATATAGAATTTCAAATAACTGTTAAATATTATATTATAGAACATAAATATTATATTATAGAACATAACAATTAATGTAGCGATATATAATTTCAAATTTTTTATCACAATTAAATATTTTTTATTATTTTTAATAAAAAAAAGAATCGACCGTTCAAGTATTTGAAATTTTTGGGGGAAAGGAGTGGAAGAGAGACAGATGTTTAGGGTATGTATCCACCTATATTGAATTGCGGATACAGAAATGATAAAATAGTTTTTGATTGGACCGAATATGAGCCTCCTATAGATATAGTAGATATAGAATATGAAAGAAGATAGACAAGAAATCAAAGACAAAGAGGAGAAAACACTTTTTCGAGACAGGAATCTATCTAATGAATTCAACTGTTCCGCTATAAATGAAAGAAAAAAGGGAACGAGATCACAATGATATTTTCATCTCAAAAAGGGGGATATGGCGAAATCGGTAGACGCTACGGACTTAATTGGATTGAGCCTTGGTATGGAAACTTACTAAGTGATAACTTTCAAATTCAGAGAAACCCTGGAATTAATAAAAATGGGTAATCCTGAGCCAAATCACGTTTTCCGAAAACAAACAAAGGTTCAGAAAGCGAAAATAAAAAAGGATAGGTGCAGAGACTCGATGGAAGTTGTTCTAACGAATGGAGTTGATTGTCTTAAATTGGTAGAGGAATCCTTCTATCGAAACTTCAGAAAAGATGAAGGATAAACCTGTATACATAATACAGAAGAATTGGTATGAATCAATTCCATATTGAAGAAAGAATCGAATATCCATTGATCAAACCATTCACTCCATAATCTGATAGATCTTTTGAAGAACTGATTAATCGGACGAGAATAAAGATAGAGTCCCGTTCTACATGTCAATACCGGCAACAATGAAATTTATAGTAAGAGGAAAATCCGTCGATTTCAAAAATCGTGAGGGTTCAAGTCCCTCTATCCCCAAAAAGACCATTTGACTCCCTAATTATTTATCGTATCCTTTTGATTTATCCTTTTT